AAAAAATGTCTTTCAAAATGCTGTAAGAAATGAAATGTCACAATATTTTTTTCACGTATGTCCAGTTGATGGAAAACAAATAATATCTTTTACATATCCACCCAGTTTATCGATTTTTTTGGAAATGATGCAAAGAAAGATGTCTTTGTGTACGACCGAAAAACTATCCCCCGAAGATCTGTATAATCATTGGGTTTATACCAATGAACAAAAAAGGTACAGCTTGAGCAATGAATTCATAAACCGAATAGAAGTTCTAAACAAGGGATCTCTTACTATGGATGTGCTTGAAAAAAGGACCAGATTGTATAATGATAAAAATAACCAAGAAGATAAGAATAACCAAGTCTTATTCTATTCAAAACAAAAAGAATAGATAATAGATATAGTAAATTAATAAAAAGATGGATACATATGATAAATATACAAAGAGATAAGAAGAGATTCGCCCTCCCCCCACATATTTGATCCCTTCTCCTACAAAGAAACTTGCAACACCAACACCATTGGTAATTCCGTCAATTACCCGTCTATCTAAAAAATGAGTTACTTCAGCTAATCCTCTTATACTTGTAGTTAAGCATGTTGCATAAAAAACATCTATGTAACCACGATTATATGACCAATTGTATATCACATTTATTATTCGGTCCAATAAAATTTTCTTAGAGCCTGTTTTTTTAACAAATGAATTGATTAAGTCCAAATTCTGAAAAGATGAATTAACAGACCCATATAAAATAGACGCTATGAATATTCCAAAACAGGCTATACTGACTGAATAAATTGCATTTGTCACAAATTCATACCAATCCACAGAATAGTTCGAATTTTTATGTAAAAGGTTTATTGATGGAGTTAACCATTTCGATAATATATCAAAATCCATTACTCCTTGATCGAAAGGAATTCCTATGGATCCAACGAACAAAGTAAATAGGACCAATATAAGTAGAGGCAAAAGCATAGTATTGTCTGATTCATGGGGATACGTTGAAGTGTCTTTATTTTCAAAATCAATCCTACAGGAGCGTATCAGATTTCTTACATTTCCGTTCATTTTGTATATCTTCTTCGAAAAAAAGGAAACCTTTTCATTATTATTCATTGTTGATAAAAACAAATTTCTGTTAACTGGTTTGGTTCCTTCTTTCCCCCATATAGATATTGAATAGAACGAGCTATTTTGAGTGCCACTGTAATTTTGAAAATGAGCATGTAAATGACCATCAAAAGTAAGTAAATACATCCGAAACATATAAAATGCAGTTAACCCCGCCGAGAAACAAGCTATTATCGCGAAAATAGGTGAATACAACCAACTATCATTAAGAATTTCATCTTTAGACCAAAAACAAGCAAGAGGTGGAATTCCACAAAGAGAAAGTGTACCTAATAAAAAAGTATTTTTTGTAATTGGCACATATTTTGTTAAACCACCCATAAGAACCATGTTCTGACTTTTATCTGGAGAATATCCAACAATGGGTTCCATTGAATGAATAATTGATCCGGATCCTAAAAACAATAATGCTTTCGAATAGGCATGAGTGATCAAATGGAATAAAGCAGCTCGATAAGAGCCTATCCCTGGGGCTAACATAATATAACCCAATTGAGACATTGTAGAATAGGCTAAACTTCTCTTAATGTCTCTTTGAGCAAGAGCTAAAGTAGCTCCTAATAGTACCGTTATTACACCTATCAAAGAAATGAGATTCATTATGTAAGGTATGACTGTGAAAAGCGGAAGAAATCGAGCGACAAGAAAAATGCCTGCTGCTACCATAGTAGCAGCATGGATAAGAGCCGAAATAGGAGTAGGACCCTCCATGGCATCAGGTAACCATACATGAAGGGGAAATTGTGCGGATTTAGCAACTGCACCGACGAATAATAGGGAGGCACACAGAGTAGCAAATAAAGAGTTGACCCCATTATTACGGATCAGGTTATTGAAGATTTCGAACAAATCTCGAAATTCGAAACTTCCTGTTATCCAATAAAAGCCTAAGATTCCTAATAATAACCCAAAATCCCCTACACGATTAGTTACAAACGCTTTTTGACAAGCATTTGCGGCAGCCGGTCGTGTGAACCAAAAACCTATTAATAAATACGAACACATTCCCACTAGTTCCCAAAAAATATGAATTTGTATCAAATTGGAACTAGTAACTAATCCCAACATGGAAGCATTGGAAAAACTCATATAAGCAAAAAATCTCAAATATCCTTGATCATGAGACATATAATTGTCACTATAAATAAGAACCATGATTCCAACCGTAGTGATTAGTATTGACATAATAGAAGTAAGTGGATCGATCAAGTAGCCGAACTCTAAGGAAAAATCAGTATTGATGGTCCAAGACCATAGATGTTGATAGATAGAACTGCCATTTATCTGTTGAATAGACAGATCGGACGAAAAAACCATAACTATACTTAGCAATGAAACACTAGGAAAAGTCCACATACGACGCAGATTTTTTGTTGCAGTCGGAACAAGCAGAAGTCCGAACCCTATTGACATAGTAACTGGAAGTAGAGCGAAAGGTATGATCCATGCATATTGATATGTATGTTCCATAAGAAAATCAAACTTTCTTTTTTTATTCTTATTAATTGTTTCCCATTCACCAGCCCTTATTTCTTCCGGAAGGAGCAATAATCAAATAAATAAAAAAAAAAATCAAGATATACAAGATATAAAAGAACTCAAATATGATTTTTCATTCTTAATTATTCTGATTCTTTCCAAACTATTGAAAAAAAAAAAACCAAAAATTCAAATGAAGAAGTTACAATTCTTCAAATAATCAAGTTACTAGTTAAAAGCTACTACCTAGTTATTAACGAAGATATTTATTAAGATCAAAAATATGAGATTTTCAATTATTCTACTATATACATACGATACGGTGATTTCTATCCATATTTATATCAATATAGTAAGGAAAAAGAATGATACCAAAATTTCAAGTACTTTATTCTGATATGTATCGTAGAATCTGCCAATAACTCGATCCAATAAACCTAGTTTTTTTTAGTTTCTTCGGAGTCATTAACTAAAACAAATTCTGGAATTGATTGGCTTCTAGTCCAATAAAACAAACTTATGTTTATGTGTTTATGAAAAATCCTAGAATACTTGTCACTTCGCATAGAACTAAAAAGAGAAATTACTCAAATTACCTTTATTTTATCAAGTAATGTAATGTATTGTTTAACGGATTAACTACTTTGATTTAATTTCAATTTAAATTATGTGGACTCTATCTCCGAGCTTGATCAATTAATAGAAAAAGGTTACATTCATTATTGGTTTCCTAAATTAGGAAAGGGTTCTTAAGCTTTTCGATTTATTAAAGATAACATTTATAATATATATATATCTATATTATCTAAATAGACTGAGATATGAATTGGAACCTTTTTAATTCTTATCAATGGCATCCGATTCAACGGTAGTAGATCCCGCCCGTAGACATAGACTGAATAAAGATATGAAGCCCTCAATCGGTACAAATTATTCTTTCTTCGAACATTGGATGTAATGGAAATGTGAAAAAAAAAAAAAAAAAATTCCCTTGAAAATCGCATCGTTTTTTCTTTTTTCTTCTATTTCATTTCTTTTTTTATCCTTAATGATACCATATGCGATGCTCATCTATCTGTATCCATACTTTTCTATGTTATGAAGTAAGCATAAGTATCGGCTATGGAATAAAGATAGATAATGAATAGTTAATAGAAAGAACAATCTATTTTGAATTGAACAATAAATGTCTTTCACGTCCAACTATAAAAATGAGTGACCCTTTTATTTTGAAATGGCGGTTCCAAAGAAACGTACTTCTCTGTCAAAAAAGCATATTCGTAGAAATATTTGGAAAGGAAGGGGATATCAGGCCGCGGCAAAAGCTTTATCTTTAGCTAAATCTATTTCTACCGGGCATTCAAAAAGTTTTTTTGTGCGACAAACAAGTAATAAAGCCTTGGAATGATCTGAATCTGAATCAGCATGACTCGATGAATTGGATGATTAAATTTATAAGATGAAGAATTCACATTAACTAATGTTTTGAACTCATCAATATGAGATAGAACTAGCTGTTGTGGTATGTAGAATACGAAGTATTCTGTATACTAGGTTCTAAAAATGATTTCTTTTTTTGTTTGAAAAAAAAAAAAAAGAAAGAAGTAGTTAGACACAAAATACAAGGTTTCACCTTTCATTGATTGGTTTTTATAATTCGCGAGATGGGGATTGTAACTTTCCCCATCGATTCATTTTTCACAATAACAAAACTCTGACTTTTTTTTCTTAGGAAGGGATTGGCTTATTGGATTATGTATCTCCAATAGTTATACATCATTAAGATTTTTGGAAAATCTGAAACAAGTATGAACGAGGTTAGAGCCCCCTTTTTTGTTCCAAAGTAAGGCGGGGGTAAGATTCATAGTCAAAGTCAATGGATTATTGAAACTAATTGATTAAAATATACATTTTAAAACTTTGATTTGTAGCTCTCTGAATCACTACATATCTACAAGGACTCCCTCTTGTTTCGAACAGATAAAAAAAAAAAACAAAATAATAAAACTGCCAGGATCCCATTTAGATCGATATTTATGTACTAAATAATGAGTCAATCTTACGTTACGTAATCCAACCCCAATGGATCCTATCCCATGTTTGAGCTGGAGGATCGATCAGTCGATATATCTAGATCCAATATCTAAATTTTTTTATCTATTAATATTAGATTTGAAATCTATATATAAAGAGATCTTATCAGTTTAAATTGGATTTTCTAAGTTTTCTAAGTTAAAGTACATACAGTAGAATTCCGATAAAGATTGAAACTCTTTTGTTATACGATATGCCCGGTCCAATACCTAATGGGTTTGGTAAATCCTCACACAAATTATGTTATGTATACAATGAAGATCCCAATCATTAATACATCTTTGATACCAAACTATCCAAATTTTTATAGAAATCCTTTGGATGTAGTGATGAAGTTGTGATATATAAAAAATATTGTTTTATTTTGTTCATTGAAAAATGAATCTTTTTCATTTCGGATCTATCAAATCAGATAAATGAGAAATGAATCGTCAAAAAATGAGAAAAAAAAATTCTTAGTTCTATACCCGGACTCAGGGCATAACCGTCTAGTTCCAACTATTCCAGAAGAACTTAGAATACGGAAAAGCCCGCTGTTTAAAACGACCCCCTGCCACAATACTAAGGATTATTGAGCGTTTAAATATTTATTTGAACGGGTCTTTATTCATCGATTCTAACATTTCCTAAAATAGATTGCATTAAATCCCTCAATCTCGACGATTGAACATCATATGGACTATGATTATTTCGATGAAGCCGCCATGGTGAAATTGGTAGACACGCTGCTCTTAGGAAGCAGTGCTAGAGCATCTCGGTTCGAGTCCGAGTGGCGGCATCCTCTAAAAAAGGCACAATAGATCCTATAATGAATTCAATTCCGGATTTCCATTCCGTAATTGGGGATACCCCCCTAAAAAAAATTATGATATTTGCCACTTTAGAACATATATTAACTCACATCTCTTTTTCTATCATTTCAATTGTTATTACGATTCATTTGATGACCTTATTAATCCATGAAACCGTAGTACTATTTGATTTGTCAGAAAAAGCCATGATGGCTACCTTTTTCTGTATAACAGGATTATTAGTTACTCGTTGGATTTATTCGAGACATTTGCCGTTAAGCGATTTATATGAATCTTTAATGTTTCTTTCGTGGAGTTTCTCCATTATTCATATGTTTCCTAAAAGACGGAACCAGAAAAGTTATTTAAGCGCAATAACCGCGCCAAGTGCTATTTTTACCCAAGGCTTTGCCACTTCGGGTCTTTCAACCGAAATGCATCAATCTGCAATATTAGTACCTGCTCTACAATCCCAGTGGTTAATGATGCACGTAAGTATGATGTTATTGAGTTATGCAGCTCTTTTATGTGGATCGTTATTATCCGTAGCTCTTTTAGTCATTACATTTCGAAAAAACCTAGATATTCCTCGCAAAAGCAATCATTTATTAATTGGGTCATTTTCCTTTGTGAATGAAAAAAGAAGCGTTTTACAAAACACTTCTTTTCTTTCATTTATAAATTATCACAGGTATCAATTAACTCAACAATTAGATCAGTGTAGTTATCGTGTCATTAGTCTAGGGTTTACTTTTTTAACCATAGGTATTCTTTCGGGAGCAGTATGGGCTAACGAGGCATGGGGGTCTTATTGGAATTGGGACCCCAAGGAAACTTGGGCATTTATTACTTGGACCATATTCGCGATTTATTTACACAGTAGAACAAATCAGAGCTTTCAGGGTGTGGATTCGGCAATTGTGGCTTCTATAGGATTTCTTATAATTTGGATATGCTATTTTGGGGTCAATCTATTAGGAATAGGACTACATAGTTATGGTTCATTCACATTAACAACTAATTGAAGAAAGGGCCTGAAGAATACATAGGAACATCGTCCCGTATATTAGATAAAGAAGGTTTGTGCAAGTTTTTTCGAACCATTTGAATCAAGTAGTGATTCAAATGGTTCGAAAAAACTTTAGATGTATCTGATTATAATTCACTTCATTTTTTTTTTCTTTCATTGAACGCTTTTAAAAATCACACAGTTCTTTTACATTAATGTAATGTCTTATTGATGAAAACTATTTATGAAAATAAATAGATAGAATAGCTTCTATCCTGTCAATTGATAGCGAGAGAACGAAATCAGGATAAATACCAATACCTATTACAGGTAGAAGGATACAGACCGAAACAAATAGTTCTCGTGGTCCAGAATCAAAAAAATAAGAGTTTGGAACGTTGAATAGCTTGTAGCCATAGAACATCCGACGTGACATAGATAATGAATAAATAGGAGTTAATATCATTCCAATTGCCATTACGAAAGTCATTAGTATTTTTGGCATTAAAAGATATTTCGGGCTAGTAATTATTCCAAAAAATACTACTGATTCCGCAACAAAACCACTCATTCCTGGCAATGCAAGAGAAGCCATCGAGAAGCTACTGAACATGGTAAATATTTTTGGCATTGGGATAGCTATTCCTCCCATTTCGTCGAGATAAACAAGACGTATTCTATCGTAGCTCGTTCCTGCCAAGAAAAAAAGTGCAGCACCAATAAATCCATGAGAGATTATTTGTAAAATGGCTCCATTGATTCCCGTATCGGTTATGGAACCAATTCCTATAAGTGTGAAACCCATATGAGATACGGAAGAATAGGCTATTCTCTTTTTTAAATTGCGTTGACCGAAAGAAGTTGAAGCTGCATAGATTATTTGAATCGCTCCTACTATCATCAACCAGGGAGAAAATATAGAATGAGCATGGGGTAATAATTCCATATTGATCCGAACCAATCCATACGCTCCCATTTTTAATAAGATTCCCGCTAGAAGCATACATGTACTGTAATGTGCTTCTCCATGGGTATCTGGTAACCATGTATGTAGGGGTATAATCGGCGATTTGACAGCATAAGCAATAAGGAAGCCAATATAGAATATTATTTCCAATCCCAAAGGATACGATTGATTAGCTAATGTTTCAAAATTTAATGTTGGCTCATTGGAGCCATATAAACCCATACCCGGAACTCCCATTAAGAGAAAAATAGAACCCCCCGCTGTGTACAAAATAAACTTTGTAGCTGAGTACAGACGTTTCTTCCCTCCCCATATGGATACAAGTAGGTAAACAGGAATTAATTCTAATTCCCACATGAGGAAAAAAAGTAAAAGGTCTCGAGAGGAAAATGATCCTATTTGACCACTATACATTGCTAACATCAGGAAATGGAACAATCGCGAATCTCTAGTAACTGGCCGAGCCGCTAAAGTAGCTAAAGTAGTGATGAATCCCGTCAGTAAAATGGGTCCTATGGAAAGTCCATCGATTCCCGGTCTCCAGTGAAAATCAAAAGTATTTATCCATTTATAAGCCTCCTCTAATTGGATTAATGGATCGTCCAATTGGAAATGATAACAGAACGCATAGGTCGTTAGAAGGAGTTCTAATAAGCATATACAAATAGTATACCACCGAACCACCTTATTTTTATTCCCTCTACGAGGGAGAAAGAAAATTGACGAACCCGCGGATATCGGCAAAACAACAATTATTGTTAACCAAGGAAAATAACTCGTGGTAAAGACAAGATAGACTTTGACCAGAAAAACCCGCCCTCGGAATAATTTCTCGAGTACGGGTTTTTGTCGGTAAAGAGGAATCAAATGGATTCAAGTGGATTTTTCTAGAACGTATCAATAAGCTAGACCCATGCTGCGAGTTGTCTCATGCCATAAGTAAACCCGAACACTCAAGAAATCTGTTGGACAAGCAGATTCACATCTCTTACAACCTACACAGTCCTCTGTTCTTGGAGCAGAAGCAATTTGTTTAGCTTTACATCCGTCCCAAGGTATCATTTCCAATACATCTGTGGGGCAGGCTCGTACACATTGAGTACACCCTATACATGTATCATAAATCTTTACTGAATGCGACATTGGATCTATAAATTTTTTGAACTTTATGAATTTTCGATCTGGCTTCATTAGTAATTGAATTATATATATTATGTTGTAGACGCCAGACGAATCAGTGGTTTACCAGAACTTTTTTGATAATCAATCTATTTCTGGATCTGTTCATGAGCAAGGGCCAAGATACTTTGATTTCTTACGTTTCAACAAGCATGGTCATACGAATCATACATGCTAGTTCTAAATTAGTGAATATTTTGTGGATATCTGTCTTTATTTGTATCATTAATACTATTTATTCAACAAATTCGATTGATTGATACGAGTTGATTTTCTGTTACGATGGATCGATGAAACAATAGCCGGCCCAATAGCTGCTTCAGCGGCTGCAATAGCTATAACAAAAATCGAGAAAATATCTCCTTTTAATTGACGACTATCAAACAAATCAGAAAATGTTACGAAATTTATATTAACCGCATTCAGTATAAGTTCAAGACACATAAGTGCTCTAACCATGTTTCGACTTGTGATCAATCCATAAATACCGATAGAAAATAAATAGGCACTCAAAATAAGTACATGTTCGGTCATCATTGACCAACCCCTCATCAATTTTGATTCATTTCAATATGAACAACAATTTCACCGATTTGATTAGAATATAAATTAAGTACGAAACAAAGTAAGGTATTAGTAATGGATCGAACTAAACCCCTTTCAATTTCATATATGAACAATAGACTATGAAAATGGAACTGAAGGAAAATGGATGTGATAACGTAGAACAAAACAAGACTTTATTTATTTGATTTTGGATCTAAGTATTTATTACTTAATTACTTTACTGCCGGGCCATAGCAATTGCACCTATCAAAGCAACTAAAAGAATTATAGAAATGAGTTCAAATGGAAGGTAAAAATCTGTTGATAAATGAATCCCAATTTGTTGAACGTTACTTGTTAGGTCCTGCTCTATAATCTGATTTGATCTTGTAGTCCAAACAATCCCGTACCACGACGTATCCGAGATAGTAGTAATTAGTGAAAAAAGAATACTTGTACAAACCAGTGAAGTGACCCCATCCCCAACGGTCCAAAGATAGAAATCGTTGTAATATTCTGAACCATTCATGAACATCACAGCAAATAGGATTAAAACATTTACAGCTCCTACGTAAATAAGGAGCTGTGCAGCAGCTACAAAATAGGAGTTAGATGGAATATGGAATAAGGATATACAAACAAGAACCAGTCCCAATGAAAAAGCAGAATAAATTGGGTTGGTAAGTAAGACCACCCCCAGACCTCCTAATATAAGACCTGATCCCAGAAATACTAAAAGAATATCATGTATTGGTCCAGGTAAATCCATTATGTGTAAAAAAAGAGATAAATAAATCGAAATATTTCATAAACTTACTAACCGACCCAAGAAAAAAGAGGTTACCTTATTTTTTTCTTGTATATGATACGTTCCTAATTGAATCCTAAAGGGGTGTAGATTTATATAGATACAGTTATTGGATCAATCCCGCTACTGTATCTGAAAGAGTAGTTCGGAATTGTATATTTTGAAATCATCACAGATCTATGAATCCATTCTAAATCAAAATCAAGCCTTGATTCTCACCAATCAATAGTTATTTACTGACCTAGCAAAATGAAAGAAGCCTCACTCCTTTACTTTAAATCAAAATGGAATCTTAGTAATTGGTAATCGTTTTTGAATCAAGAGGTTTACCCCTGATTATTTTGATTGGAGTCGAATTCGTAATTGTTCGAATTGTGTAATCTCCAATTACTGACATTGGTAACCGGCCCAAAGCAATTTGATTATAATTCAATTCGTGACGATCATAAGTAGAAAGTTCATATTCTTCAGTCATTGATAAACAGTTTGTTGGACAATACTCGACACAATTACCACAAAATATACAGATTCCAAAATCAATACTATAATTAAGCAATCGTTTCTTTCTAATATCCGTTTCCAATCTCCAATGAACAACGGGTAGATCTATGGGGCATACCCGAACACATACTTCACAAGCAATGCATTTATCAAATTCAAAATGGATTCGACCACGAAAACGCTCCGATGTGATCGACTTTTCATAAGGATATTGAATAGTCACAGGTAAACGATTCACGTGAGATAAGGTAATCATGAAACTTTGACCAATATACCTTGCAGCTCGTATTGTCTGTTGACCATAATTCATGAACCCAGTCACCATAGGGAACATATCGTGGATATCCATGAATAGTTTGATGTTTCTTTCTCTTGCTCTAGATAGGTTATGAATCTAAAATATCATATTTTGTTATAGCGAAACGAGTTGGGAAGAAGTTGTTAATAATAGATTACCTAGAGAAATAGGTAAAAGAAATTTCCACCCAAGGTTTAATAGCTGGTCCATTCTCATCCTAGGTAAAGTCCATCTTGTTGTGATAGGAATGAACAGGAACAAATAAGCTTTAGCTAATGTAATAAGGATACCAATTGTCATTCCAAAGACTCCACCTGTTTTATTTATTCCAAAAGGTTCAGAAATGAATATGTACGGAATAGAGAAATTCCACCCGCCCAAGTAAAGAACTGTTACAAATAATGAAGAAACTAGTAGATTTAGGTAAGAAGCAACGTAAAATAAACCAGATTTAATACCTGAATATTCGGTTTGATAACCTGCTACTAATTCCTCCTCTGCTTCTGGTAAATCAAAAGGTAATCTTTCACATTCCGCTAGGGAAGAAATTAGAAAAACTATAAACCCTATAGGTTGACGCCACAGATTCCACCCCCAAAACCCATATTTTGACTGTGCCTCAACTATATCAACTGTACTTGAACTGTTAGATAATCATAGTCGATGATAACATCACTATTCCCATCGCTATTCCAGAACCGCACATGAGACCTCAGCTTCATACGGCTCCTCGATGGCCACAAATAAATCTAAGGACTGGTTCATTATTACCTCGGCATGTTTGTAGTGTAGATTAGAGTAAAGATGTATCGAAGAGTCCCGAATTAGACCAATGGAATTCCGTCCGCCATAATAAAAAAAAAAAAGCGCTTCCGAATTGATCTCATCCTTTATTTTCTAATTAGACTTAGAATTCTTTTAGTTCAGTAATAACTTAATCCTTCAATAAAATACTCGTTGTTTCAATAGATATTTCGACCCATACTTTTCGTACGAAAAATAATTAGACACTAATTCATGAGTTATAGTTGATAAATCATTATAAGAATTCTATCCGTATGAATATGGATAGGATTGAGGAAAGAAAGAATAAACAAAGATCTCTTATTATTCAGTTTTCCTATTGCATTCCATTTCTTTCGTTCCTGTTCTTCTTTCTCACTCAGAAGGGGGTTTCTAAAAAATCAAATCAAAGGATTACTTCGTTCTCGACAGTCATTTATTTAATCAGTGGATAGAAGCATACTCTGGATCGGAATCGTGAGGAAGTACTGCTTGATCATTTCTACGAACTTAAAGCCCTCATTATGATTCCTTTTATGTTATGCAGAAATATCCCTTTGGATACCTTACATTATCTTCATCACTAATCCTTTGTGTACCTTTGTGTTCCTAACCGTCCACTCATTTTTGATTGATCCCCGGCATGGTAATACATACAACATACACAACATACAACAACATACTATACAATAGTAGAAACTCCATACAGTTGATCTTTTGTACCCGCTTCAAGTCATGATGACTAATCAACCAATCTTGGGGTAAACAGTTTCGACCGCTTATGTTTACTTCCACTTTACTCTCGTACATAGGGAATGAGAATCAATCTTCTTACTGCAAATTAATAAGCTGTTTTGTTTCACTCATATAACTATCTGGTTTAACTCATCGACCCGAATGATGAATAAAAAGAGAAAGGTATCTATTCAACACATCCAACCCCTTTCCTGGAAAGAAAGGAAAGGGGTAAAGGTTCATGTTCCAACGAATCACACGTAGAGATATTGATAACACACACGGAGTTAATGGTATTTCATAACTAATAGATTGAGCAGCAGCTCGTAGACCACCTGAAAAGGAATATTTATTATTCGATCCATATCCTGACATAAGAAGTCCAATAGGAGCAATACTGGAAATAGCGATCCATAAAAAAACGCCTATACTGAGATCGGCTAGAACAAGGCGATAGCCAAAAGGAATTACTAAATAGCTTAGTAGAATTGATATGACCGCTATAGATGGCCCCATACTGAATAAACGAACATCTCCTCTAGATGGGAGAAGATCCTCTTTCAAAAGTAGTTTGGTCCCATCTGCTAGAGCTTGAAGAATTCCCAAGGGGCCGGCATATTCAGGCCCGATACGTTGTTGTATCCCTGCAGATATTTCTCTTTCTAACCACACAATCACGAGTACGCCTATTGTGATTCCCGATACAGGAGTAAAAATAGGGACAAGCAGCCATAAGAGGTCATAGACCTCTTTTAAGGATTCCGATCTGGAAAAAGAATTGATAGCTTGTACTTCTGTCGTATCAATTATCATTTCAACGATCAACTTCTCCCATAATGATATCTATACTACCTAGTATCGTCATGATATCCGCCAATTTCATTCTTTTAACTAGCTGAGGAAGAATTTGCAAATTGATGAAACCAGGTGGACGAATTTTCCATCTCCAGGGAAAAACACTATTATCCCCTATCAGAAAAATTCCCAATTCTCCCTTTGGGGCTTCGACTCTCACATAAAGTTCTTGTTTCGACAATTCAAAAGTGGGAGAAGGCTTTTTACTAATGAATCGATAGTCAAAACCATTCCATTCGGAATCACTTGCTCTATCAAAACGTCGAACTTCTAAGTTCTCATAGGGCCCCCCCGGAATTCCTTCTAGAGCCTGTTGAATAATTTTTATGGATTCCGTCATTTCATTGATTCGTACTAAATAACGAGCTAATGAGTCTCCTTCTTTTTGCCACTGGACTTCCCAATCGAATTCATCGTAACACTCATAATGATCAACTTTACGAAGATCCCATTGGATTCCGGAAGCTCGTAGCATTGGTCCCGATAAACCCCAATTTATTGCTTCCTCCCCACCAATAATGCCCACCCCTTCAACTCGTTCCAAAAAAATGGGATTTTGCGTAATAAGCTTTTGATATTCAACAATTCCTGTTAAAGAATAATCGCAGAAATCCAAACATTTATCTATCCAGCCATGAGGTAGATCAGCAGCGACTCCCCCGATACGGAAATAATTATGCATCATTCGCATACCTGTGGCAGCTTCGAATAGGTCATATAGCAATTCCCTTTCTCTGAAAATATAGAAGAAGGGAGTCTGTGAACCGATATCTGCCATAAAAGGTCCAAGCCATAATAAATGAGAAGCTATACGACTCAGCTCCAGCATAATTACTCTGATATAGCTGGCTCTTTTGGGTACTTGAATATTTCCTAATTGTTCTGGTGCATTTACCGTTATTGCCTCTGTGAACATAGTAGCTAAATAATCCCAACGTGTTACATAAGGAAGATATTGTATAATTGTTCGGTTTTCCGCAATTTTTTCCATCCCTCTGTGTAAATAACCCAATACGGGTTCGCAGTCAATAACATCTTCACCATCTAGAGTAACGATAAGTCGAAGAACACCATGCATTGATGGGTGGTGAGGACCCATATTAACTATCATGAGGTCTTTTCTTGTAGCCGGTACATTCATATGTTTTCTTCTCCGATCCATTATTCTATGAATTGCCGAAAAGGAAATAAATGAGGTTCATCAAAATTCAAGATCTAATAAACCAAAGAATTCAAATAATCTTCAAATTAACGAGTTTTTGGTTCCCGAATATCTAATTGATCGATTAATTTTTTATAACGCACTCTATTTTTCTTTGACAAATAAGCCAGCAGTCGTTGACGTTTTCCCAGAATTTTCCGCAAACCTATCTGAGATAAATAATCTTTTCTGTGCAATTCAAAATGTGAAGTAAGTCTCTGTATCTTATTGGTGAAACTGATTACTTGAAATTCAACAGACCCTTTGTTTTTTTCTTCTTTCGGAATAACTGAGATGAATGAATTTTTGACCATAACCATAAAAATAAAATTTATCTCTTTTTTTTTTTTCCACAGATATGGATTTTACCAATCAGGAATAATAATAATGCCAGTTATTTTGATCTGATACACCCAATAATCTGGATTTATTCATATATTACTTTATTCTATATTCTATCAAATCAAATCAAAATTAAATTCAAATGAATTGTAAGTACAATTTGTAATTTGATTCGATAGAAGGGCAATTTCTGTACCCACAAAAGAAAATTATTTTGACCTAAGAAGATTCTGCCAAATCATTTCTAGATTCAATCCAAATCCGACACCTGATATATAGGAAATGTACCAACCATCAACTAATTCCGAATCGTGGATACATATGTATCCTTGACATACTGAAACGGCTGCCATTATTGGTATCAAACCAGTAGCGATTCATACAAGCTAAATCCTCTAATCGATAATTGGGCCAAAGAAACAATTTGAATTGAATGAATTTATTTATATCTGTATCAATATGCTTGTCCTCATCCAAAAATGGCCCCCAGTTCCTTACATTGTTGTCATTGAAAAATACCGGATTTCTATCCATAACATTCCTATTTCCGGAATTGAAACAAATTAGAATTCTCAATTCTCTACGACGCCTAGGGGATAGAATATTTTCAGGAACAAGCAAATCATAATGATTTTCGTCTCTATTCACAAGCATCTTTTTATGTTGTACAGTGGATCCATTGAAATAAATCTCATCAACATATCTTTTTTCTCGATATCTTCCATTAGTTTGGCATTTATTATTATGGATCAATGAGATACCTATGGTTTGATACATAATAAATTGTCTATCCCATTTTATAGACAGACGTACTGGTTCGAGAATCAATATTCCCCTTTTTATCAATTCTGGAAGAGTTGGATTCGTCTGAATTAACATTACGTCCAGGTGCATTTCTCCTCCTTGAATAGAGGATATAGCAATCTCCTTTGCATTTATTAGTCTAAGCAGGAAACAATATACCTTAACATTATTGAAAATTCTGTTATTCAAAAGATCATCCCATCTCAATTGAAAAAGCAAATATTTTTTCAGGAATAACTCTTGTTTTGCTTTCTTGTTACTCTCGGGTTGTCCTTTCTTTTCACGTTTTTGAATGTCTGATTCCGTGTAATCCTTTTCAAAATCTTTTTGTCGTTTTCGTGCGTCTGAGCCAATATTTCCGTGGCCGAGCTGTTCTTTTTCTTCTTGATTTCGATTCTTTAATTCAAGATATTCTTTTTGATTAGATGATATACGAAGATCCTTTTTTTTATTTTCATTAATGTTTTTGTTTTCACTAATGTTTTCATTTCCATTAAAAATCAAAAGAAGTAATTTGATTGGTATAATCCACGGTTTGATCTTATATGCATCATAAAGTGGCACAAATTCTGAGAAGAACCAAGATTTCGTATTTAATATGGGGCGATATAGCATTTCTTTATTCATTCCCATCAAAAAAAAGTTTTTTTTTTGATTGGGTGGGTTGATTTCTTGATGAATCGTGAGATAGAAAAGATCTTTCTTATCAATCATTTGATAATAATCAGTCTCGGTCTTAGTCATTTTATTAATGTTGGTCCCGGTATCCGTATCGGTCCAGGACTCAATATCGACATTCTTTCTAAGAAATAAATCGAAAATTTTCCACTCCAAATATTTTCTATCCGTACTTTTACCCGTACCAATAATATACTCTTCTCCTAGATAATCACTAATACATATATCCCCCAGTACATAAAATGGTTCAATTTTAGGTGTGTTGTAATTATATGGAATCTCTCGGTCCTCGTTTACTTGTAATGAGGATGGATAAATATATGAGTCTTTCCTATCCCCATAATTAATATATTTATATGAAAAAAGATCATATCTGTAGTTTTTTTTTAATTTTGCTTTTTTGATCGTCAATGAATTCACTTCATAATCATTTTTTTTCTCGTAATGAATGAATTGGGCTTTTTCATATGAATTCTTTTTTGAGTCTTTATTTTGAATCGTACGACGCCAATTGACCCTAGTTCGCCATTTTTGCGGTACTAATTTAGACCACCTAGCCTGAGATAAATTGTATTGATAATGACCCCTTAACCAGTTTTTCCACTCATTCATTCCAGAATTCGGAAGTTTTTTATGCCTTGATTTGGAATCTAATATTCTTCGTGTTCCAAAAAAATTCCTGATTCTATCCTTAAGAATAAGATATGCTTTGCGATATTGAAGTAGAGATCTCAAATGATACTTCTTATTAATAGCTTGGATTTGTGATAATTTGTAAAATACAGATGCTTGTGAAAAGGAATATAGGTCACCAGAAATCTTTGATTTATTTTTTCTAATATTAGAAAGAGACTTTTTTATAGTCGAAATAAAGTGCATTTTTTTTTTATTTGTTTCATCAACCCCTTCTTTGTGAATGTATTTATCGATAATCTTTTTTGTTGATTCAAGCAAAAGTTGTACGTTGACTCTAGAAACATTAACAGTACATAGAAAGATATGTATGTATATTCTTTCGTTGAAAAATGTCAAAAAATAGTGCCATTTGCGTATGAATATGAATCTGTTACTTCTTCCTTTTGATATCTGCCAAATATGTTTCTGCGATTCCGATCTTTTATCACCACAACTTGTATCGTTAGGACTAATATTTATATCCGGAGTTAGAAATATTTTTCTTTTGTCTTTTGCACCCCTTTCTATTTGATTTCTGATTAGGGTTGTTCTATCGGACAGATCTTTCCTTTTTTTTTCTGTCAGTGAATAATTTGCCCAATCCATGAATCTAATTCGAATGGTTGATGTCGATTCAGGAACAATTTTATTACTGCTTATGATTATGGAATCTTTTCCATTTTCATTCGGTTCATATACTTTCTTCAATACAAATAAGAAAATTGGATTTACGTTTGCAAACTCTTTTATTTTTCTTTTTAAAAATAGAATCGTTTTGATAATCCATCTTGTTTTTTCTTTTGAGACCTTTATAAACTGTTTTGTTTTTTTTTTGAAAATTCTTAGAACTAGAAAACATTTTTTTTTCACTTTTCTCTTTTTTTTTTCGAATTCATTATAAATAGGTTCAAAAAAGGAAGGTTGTTGTCGGGCAGAACCAAAAGGTAGTTCGGTTTCCTTTCCCCAGATTGTTAAAAAACAAACATTTTCTGTTTTCCCTTTCTTTTGGATTGGATCTCTATGATGGGATCGTAGTTTGGATTTGCGCCAGGGTTTCAGACAGAAAGGAAATAGGATTTTTATCTGAATACCATCTGTTAACCAGTTTTTCGGAAATTCTGTTTCTGATAATTGAACACCATTATAGGTGCATTTAACATGCATTTCTCTATTCCACTCCTTCAAATCCTCGTACCACTCGGGGAATTGAAATAAGAGCATACGGCCGAGGTTTTTAGCTATTATCAATGAAGGCAATATGATGTATTTTCTAAGAATCGATTGGGTTACTAACATAGTACCTCTTATTGCTTGAGCAAATATAAAAGTATCCCAAGTTTCTGCTATTGCTATCCTTTCATTCTCGTTTTTTTTATCTTCCATTTTTTTTGCCTCTTCTTTTGCCTCTTCCTCCTCAGAATCCGAAGTTTTGAGTTTCGGTCCTGTATCTATCCAATTTCTAAAAATTAGATTCATTGTTCGGGAGATATCAAAAGAAAAAAAAGAAGTTTTGTCTATTCTGTCCAAAAAAAGCAGGGAATGCGCATTCGCTTGAAACATTTCCCAAGTAACCATTTTACGTCTTTGAGCGCGTATGGATCCTTTTACTATATCCCGACGAAAATCTGATTGTTGCGAGTAACGTACCAAAGCCAACTCTTCTGCTTGATCACTATTAGTACTGGTACTAGTATGAGTATTGGTATTCTGATCCGGATCCGCCTTATCAGTATAAATTACCACACGTTTAGATTTTCTTGAACGAATCCCACGATTTTCTGTTGATTCTTCTGATTCTTCCTCATTTTCCTCCTCCCGCTCTTCAAAAGAATTGATCAATTTGTATGATCGTCGAGGAATCTTTTTACCGATTTCTTCTATTCCAATAGATTTATTTTGAATTGTTTGATTATTTGGATCAGTTGTAATTACATCGAATAGAAATTTCAAACATTTTGTTTTATTTTCTGAATCAAATCTTCTTTGTTCGGGTATTAAAACAAGCTTTTTAAAATTCAGACTAAAACCAGTTGTTGATTTCCTAGCTAATTCACTGATAGAGGTCAAGAAAGGACCAATGTCTGTCGATAATGATTCTCCATTAAATGGATCCATTTTATGTTCAAGTTTTTGGTAATCAGTAGGAAGCCTATCGTGAATCTTATTTATCCAAACCATTCCTATAGAATCTTCTGTCGAAGTGATTGAGTCATCCACCATTGAACGTGAATACACTTTTTTGATTGTTCCACGATATGGTCCGTTTAAAAAAGGATCATACACTCTAGGCAAGCATTCTTGGTTATTCTTATCTTCTTGGTTATTCTTATCTTCTTGGTTATTCTTATCTTCTTGGTTATTTTTATCATTATACAATCTGGTCCTTTTTTCAAGCACATCCATAGTAAGAGATCCCTTGTTTAGAACTTCTATTCGGTTTATGAATTCATTGCTCAAGCTGTACCTTTTTTGTTCATTGGTATAAACCCAATGATTATACAGATCTTCGGGGGATAGTTTTTCGGTCGTACACAAAGACATCTTTCTTTGCATCATTTCCAAAAAAATCGATAAACTGGGTGGATATGTAAAAGATATTATTTGTTTTCCATCAACTGGACATACGTGAAAAAAATATTGTGACATTTCATTTCTTACAGCATTTTGAAAGACATTTTTTTTTATATATCTCAATGGACGATTACATCGTTTATAGTCGAAAAGAAGATTCACAAGAGGTTTTTCAAACCAGAAGAGGTCTTTATCTTCTTTCTCTTTAAGTATTTCTAACTTCAAAATTTCTTGCCTCTTTTTTTTTTCATGTAGTTTTTTTGGATCCTCCCTTTCTTCCGAACAAAGGGAAGGGTCTTCTTCGGTGGATCCCTCTTGTTCCTGTTTAGTCCCCTTCGTTTCGGAAGTTTTTTCTATTTCTACATCTGTTTCTTCCTCACTTTCCCCCCTTTCTTCCGTTTTTGAGGTTTCTTTCAGTTTCTTAGTGACAATAGGCGACGGTATTCTGCCTAAATAGTAGACACAGGTGATAAATAAGAGAATAGTAAAGATTCGAGCCATAGAATTTCTCAATTCTGACACAAGGTACTTATTAGATCGAATAAGTACATTCGATCTAAT